TACTAATTCACCTGCCATGACTTCATCAAGGCCATGAATACGAGCAATGCCATCACCGACTTGAAGTACAGTACCAGTAATTACAATCTTTACTTCCCTAGTATATTGCTCAATACGCTCCCGGATAATATTACGAATTTCGTCGGCTCGAACGCTTACCATGAATTTTAAATTTTTCTTAATTTTAAAATAAAAAAAAAAAGAAATAATTCCATGCCTAACAATAAGTAAAATACTAATCTATTATTTCTTTCATTACCCCAAGCATGCCAATGTTAGCACTGATAGTACGTAAATGTAACTCGTTGTTCAAACAATTATTCAGAGTTCTGAACGCCCCTTGTAAAGCTTGTTGGAAAATGTGTTGTTGGACTTGATTAATCGCCTGTTGTTGTTCAAAAGAAATAGTTGAATTTTTGTAATTTTCTAATTGTTCCAAAGTTGCATAAATTGAATTAATCAAATTCAACTTTTCTCGTTCTATCTCAGAGTATCCATTCACTCGAAACTGATCCGCTTGCATTTCAACTTTCCGTAAATAAGACTTGGCTTTTTCCAATGGTTCGATAGCCTCTTCGCGTATTTTGTCTGAATTTCGAATAGTATTCAAAATACTCTGTTTTCGATTATCTAATAAATCAGTTAATAAAAGTGGATTATCTTTTTTTCTATTCATTTCAAAAACTTCCATAATCCCCTCCCGAACCAAACATGAATCTTTCAATTCATTTGGCTCTCATGCTCAATTACTTAATGGAGAATTCCCATATTCTTTTTTTTTTTTATTATTTATAATGAGCCTATCCCTTCTTATCTGTTCATATTAAAAAAAAAATATTGAAACTGATCACTACTCCTAGAAATATTTAAAGGACTCTTCTGAAAAGTAATTATCAGCAAAGTTGTTTCTTTTTTTTTTTTCTTCAAATCCAAAAATACCTATTATTTTATACTTTTATACATAGGTCGTTGATCCAACAGTGTATCAAATAAAACAAATAAGGAGTTGACATACCTCTTAGTTTCCAATTTTATCCAATATTCCAATAAGCGGTTAAAGTTGTTTTATCGACATGAGTGTTATATATCGAACAAAATTCCAACTATTCGTTTTGAAACCATTTATGTATTTATGTAATAAATACTAATAGGAAAGAGTACTATGCCACATCTGCACTTCAAATAGCTTAGCTTTAACCATGTTAATAGTTTCAGCTTTTTGTATTGATTGATAGAGAATCGAAGCAAAATCAATTTACCAATAAATCACGAAATGCTATGGTTCTTCCATACTATACTATTTCGACTATTTATCAATTTATTCAGAAGTAATTCGCAAGATCATGCACCTTTCTTTCCTAATTATAATGTGCAGCTGGTTGAATACAGCCTATTCTTGAAATAAACAACTCGCACACACTCTCTTTCCAAAAAAAATCAATACACCAAACACTACACTTAGATTTATTGGATTTGTTGCTAAAATATCGGTATTAAACCCGAAACCCCCGGTAAATGGCCAGTGACTTAAAGAAACGAACGAATTGCTTATATTTTTCATATGATCTCCTATTACTAGATAAACTAAAAAAATCGAAAGAGTTCTTTTTGTCTAACCTTCACTTTTTATTTAATATTTCGTTTTTATTTAGACATAAAAACATAAAAATGATACTTCTAAAAAAAGTTTCCGTTGGACTAAGAACGGAAGGGACAAAAGTGAGTTGGTATGAAAAGTTTACATCCTCTAAGTGTTTTTTTAGATTTCTAGTATTAAACAAAAGGATTCGCAAATAAAAGCGCTAATGCTACAACCAATCCATAAATTGTTAAAGCTTCCATAAAAGCCAGACTAAGTAATAAAGTACCTCGTATCTTCCCCTCCGCTTCGGGCTGTCTTGCGATCCCCTCTACAGCTTGGCCCGCAGCGGTACCTTGACCCACTCCGGGTCCAATAGAAGAAAGCCCTACAGCTAATCCGGCAGCAATAACGGAAGCAGCAGAAATCAGTGGATTCATGAAAAATTCCTCGCAAAAAAAATAGTTAATGATACATACAATGAACCAATTAATTATATTAATTATAATTTCATTATTGAAGATTCATCTAGCTAGTTAAAGTAACTAAGAACTTCCGAATTGAAGAAATAAGAAATAGTATTGCATCATCAGAACTACTTCGATATTTCCTTTTTCGTTTCTATCCACTGTGAATTCATATGACTTTCGAACCACTCTCTAAATCTTATATATTTTTCTTAGTCTTAATTTAATCCTTTTAGTCATTCAATTCACAATTACAGACAAAACGGAAAAAAAGTACCCGTAAATTATAAATAAAAATTCACATTAATTTCAGTCTCAGTAGTAGGGTAATTTATATATGAAATATGAATATATAGTCAAGACTTCCTATCACATATACATTACATAATTACATACATTTTTTCCATAATATAAACCCAACATTTATATCTTAGATTTAATCGGATTTTCAAAGAATTCGAAAGTGGAAAATTTTTTTTTTCAATCTCTTTTTTTATTTATTTTATTTATATATAAATATATAAATAAATCTCTAATGATGGCCCTCTAGTGATTCGCCTATATAAGCCGCAGCTAAAGTTGCAAAAATAAGAGCTTGAATACCGCTTGTAAATAATCCAAGGAACATAACAGGTATAGGAATCACTAAAGGTACTAAAGAAACAAGAACAACAACTACTAATTCATCAGCTAATATATTGCCAAAAAGTCTAAAACTAAGTGATAGGGGTTTTGTGAAATCTTCTAAAATATTAATAGGTAAAAGGATTAGAGTTGGCTGAATGTATTTACTGAAATAACCCAATCCTTTTTTTGTAAGACCCGCATAGAAATATGCCAATGAGGTGAGTAAAGCTAAAGCAACAGTAGTATTTATATCATTCGTAGGCGCAGCTAACTCTCCATGAGGTAACTGTATTATTTTCCAAGGTAAAAGAGCCCCCGACCAATTCGAAACAAAAATAAATAGAAACATAGTTCCAATAAAGGGAACCCAAGGACCATATCCTTCTCCAATCTGAGTTTTACTCACGTCTCGAATGAATTCAAGGATATATTCGAAAAAATTCTGATCAGCAGTGGGAATGGTTTGTGGGTTTCGAACAGCTAAAGTGGCTGAACCTAATAAGATAGCAATGACAACCCAAGAAGTAATAAGTACTTGAGCATGGACTTGAAAACCTACTATTTGCCAATAGAAATGTTGGCCTACTTCCACATCGGATATATTGTATAACCCCTTAAGGGTATTGGTGGAACATAATAGAACATCCATATTGACCTCGGCTAAAAATAAAACCTTACAATTATTTTGATTCAACTGCCTATTTCTTAACTTGACTATATGAATCATATATTCTGGATTTTTTGATTTTATCTTTATTTATTTTTTTTTATAATTTATATATCTATTATTCTATTATTTAGTATACTCATATACTCAAGGATTTCGTATAAAGCTAAAACGACCTTCACAAATTGCGAATACTAATTTGTTAAGAACTAATCGGATTGAAGCTGTAGTATCATCATTTGACGGAATCGAAATATCCGCGAGATCCGGGTCACAATTTGTATCGATAAAACAAATCGTTGGAATTCCCAAAGTAATACATTCGCGAAGAGCCGTATATTCTTCTTGTTGATCAACGATGATTACAATATCAGGCAACCCCTCCATATATTTAATTCCACCCATATATGTTTGTAAATGAAATAATTGTCTCTTCAACACAGCCGCATCTCTTTTGGGAAGGTGTTCTAGTTTCCCCATCTTTTGTTCCGCTCTCAAATTCCTGAACCTATGGAGTCTCATTTCTGTAGTGTACCAATTCGTTAACATCCCACCGAGCCATTTTGTATTAACATAATGACACTGAGCCCGTATTGCAGCCCATGCTACTGAATTAGCTACTTTATTCTTTGTACCAACAATTAAAAATTGTTTTTCTCTACTTGCTGCATCAAAAACCAAATCACAAGCTTTTGATAAAAACCGAGCAGTTATAGTAAGATTTAGAATATGAATACCGTTGCGCTTTCCAGAGATATAAGGTGCCATTCTAGGATTCCATTTTCTTGTACCATGACCAAAATGAACTCCTGACTCCATCATCTCTTCCAAATTGATGTTCCAATACCTTCTTGTCATTTCTCCTCACACTTCCTCTTTTTTTGGTTTTTCAAAAAAAAAAATAGACAAAGGACTGGAAAAAAGTTGTTCCGACGGAACTTTATCTTATCTTCTACCAAAAATTAACTTTCGTTTCTATTGGAACTGGCACAATTAGCAAAATTAGAAGAAAAAATATGTTCTTATTTTAAGAATCCTATAAAATAATAAAATAATTATTCTGATATATCTTCTAAGAATCGTTTAAAATGTAAGAATACAACAATCTTCTGTGGTAGAACAAAATATTTCCCATTTTCCCCCCGAATAGATTTGTTTTTGAGGGTTCTAAAGAAATGTTGTTATCTTGCCTTGAACGGTGCGTAAATCCTTTAAATCCAGTCCCAGCGGGTATTATATTCCCCAGAACAACATTTTCTTTCAACCCTTTCAACCAATCGATACGACCCCGGAGAGAGGCTTTTACTAAAACTCGAGCGGTTTCTTGAAAACTCGCTTCGGATATAAAACTTTGAGTGTTCAAAGCGGTTCTCGTTATTCCCAATAATATAACTTGATAACAAATGGCTTCTTCAAAAGCACGCCCAGTTCGCTTCGCTCGTAACAATCCAATCAACTCTCCAGGTAAAAAAACATTAGACATTCCATCTTCGGATACCAAAACTTTTGATGTTATTTGATGTACAATCATCTCTATATGTTTATTATGAATTTGAACCCCCTGAGATCGATAAATTTCTTGGATCTTATGAACCAAAGAAATACGACTTTGTACTCTAGTTAGCTCAGCACCAATCAAGAAACCCCAAGGAATGCCAAGAATTCTTGTTATATGTTCGTTCCAACCCCTAACCCGCCTTTCCAGATTCATTGATATTGAATCAACCGAACGCACTTCTAAAACCTGTTCCACCTTTTGAAGACCCTGTGTTATATCACCAGATTTGGATTTTTCATATATAAATGTAACTAATGTATCTCCTGCGTAAAAGATTTCCCCATAATGGCCATGAACAGTTGCGCCGGGAGTGGCTAAATAAGGCTGAGCTGCTCTTATTACTACAGAACTAATTTGAACAATTAAGACTTGCCCGGATTTTTTGTGTGGTACATTTTTTGTTATACATACATTGTCACAAATAAACTGTCCAAGACTCATTATTGTGGATGTCTCCTCACAATAATTATAGTGGAGAAAATACCAATTCAAATGGAATAGATTCCAAATTCTGTTACTGCATATACCGATATTAATAGTATTATTATAAATTATTCCATTTTCATCTATGAAATAAAATTTAAGTACTTCAAAAATCTTTTTTAAATTGTCAAGTTGCAAATAGTTAGTTACCAAGATCTGATTATGAGTTATGAAATAGTAAAAAAAATCAAAATTCACAATTGGAAGGGATGTTCCTACAGGGCCCAATGAATCAATCCTTTTAATGGATTTGTTTTTTATATTGTGATATTTTACACCGTTGAATAAACCTGTTCGAAAACAATCAGATGATGACAAAATTATCAAAGGTTTATATTCATTATTTCTATTCAAAAATGAAAACGTACGAATAGTTCCTTGAGTTTGGCTAAGCGAGTCTTGAATCTTTCTTGTCTTGTAATAAAAGGGATTGATATTGATGCGATCTGATCTATTATCAGAAATAAATCTTGAACCTATCGGATCATTTCTTTTTCCGGTATACGAAATAGGAGATTTCACTAAGTCAATTCTTAGAAAATCGCGCATTAAACCCCTTGCTCTTACTTCAACAAGGGAAGTATAGGCCTGTTCTATCGAAAATTCTTTTTTGTCTTGGTTCCAATTCAATACTAAACACGTCCGAAATAATTGAATACTTATGCCATAAAATCCTCCCAAAATGGTGGGTTTACCCACGATAGAATTGACAACTTGAAGTTGAATATTATCTGCTTCCTGTAACACATTTTTCGGGAAGAGTGTTGTTAAACTTATCCCCCCCGCTGTTTCAGATATGACTACAGGTCGAACCAAAACAAAATACTTTTTCTTGGTAAGTGTAATCCGTTGGACATAAACCCAATTTTTCAGTTTTTTTTTGAATTCCTTGGAATTTGTTTTTCCAGGTCTTGGTGATATCAAGATGTCATTGTGGCGGAATATCTTATCGGTTTTTACAGTATTAGTTTTTCCAGTAAAATAGATATCTCCAGAAAAAATTGTTAATTCAATTTTTTTTTTTTTTATCTCCACTCGTACCAATCCACATGCACTGCTTCTTCTATTTAAAGCGATTCGTGTACCTCTTCCAATGATACTACTATTTCGTACCATTATGGAAGAAGATCGAGGTAAGATATGCACTTCCTCTGGAATGAAAAATAGTTTCTCTTTTTTGTTTTTTACTTTACTAATTTTTTTAACTCCTCGATACTCAATCAAATCCTCTGAATATGACTCTATTTTATTAATTCCCGAATTATTTCTTTTGTATCTAGGATCATCGAAATAGGCAATAATGATTTTTCTACGGAAAATAACATTTATGGATAATTCAATCACTATACCTGAATGGGACATGAGTTCTTTTTCTCGTTCTGGAATTGATTGAAATGGGATGCAAAATCTGTTTTTACGCCTCTTTGCCAATAGATCAGAATTTTTGGCGAGAATGAATGTATATAGGAGATTATAACGATCCGTGTATATGATTCGATTAAGTTCTGAATAATCAGGAATGCTCTCTTCTTTTTTACCATAAAAATTAAAACTAAAGAATTTGTGTCTCACTTGATCATTAGTCACTGATAGGTTAGAAAACAATTTTCGTTCGACAGAACGAGAATAAACCTTCATTTGATCTTGATCCTTATGTAGCAAAAGGGGGGCTACGGTGGATCGATACGTAACTCCCGATAATATCCATAAATTACTTGTTTTTGGTAAGAGATGAACAGTATTATATGTAAATTCAGGTGCATGGTACACATCGGTACTCCAATGCATTTCTCCCTCTAAGTCAGAATAAATATGTTTTCGAACCCTCTCTTTTAAATTCAAAGTGGGTATTCCCGAATGAATCTCAGCAATCGCCTGTTCCGATTTTACATATTGATCATTTTGAACTAAAATAAAACTTTTTGGTGGAACCTTCATGTTATGTATAAAATCGGCACTCTCAATAATTACATATAAATCGATATAACATAGAAAAGCCGGGTGTCCGTGACATGTACGTGTGGGATGAACCAAATACTCATTGAATTTTATTTTTCCATTAGAGGGGGCCCGTACATGTCCTGCAGTCCCCCCTGTGAATACTCCACCAGTATGAAAAGTTCTTAATGTCAATTGAGTACCTGGCTCTCCAATAGATTGACCCGCAATAATACCTACAGCTTCTCCTAATTCGACGAGGTCACCATGAGTAGGACTCCGACCATAACATAATCGACAGATCCAAGATGTACCTCTACACGTAAAGGGGGCTCGAATAGATATTGGTTGTCCTCGAAAGGTTCTTAATCGATTGGCAAGTCCAATTCCAATATCGTGATTACGGGCGGCAATACATCGAGAACCCGTATATATATCATCTGCTAATACACGACCAATTAATGTTTGGCTAAAAATTCTTTCTAGCAGCATACCTTTTCGAGGACTCACAGAAATACTTTGTATAGTTCCGCAATCCGTTCTACGTACAACAATGTGTTGAACTACTTCAACAAGTCTGCGTGTGAGATATCCAGCATCTGATGTTCGTACAGCAGTATCGACAACTCCTTTTCTAGCTCCGTAGCAAGAAATAATATATTCTGTTAAGGAAAGGCCTTCGCATAAATTGCTTTGAATAGGTAAATCAATCATTTGTCCTTGGGGATCCGACATTAATCCTCTCATACCGACTAATTGATGTACCTGAGATGCATTTCCTCTAGCTCCCGAAAAAGACATTAAATGGGCGGGATTAAGGGGATCAATCATCCTAAAATTGGGATTCATTTCTTGTCGCAAATATTCACTTGTAATAGACCATATCTCAATAGATTGACGTAATTTTTCTACCGCGTGTATACTCCCATCATGGTAGTGTTTTTCCAAAATAAAACTTTGTTTTTCAGCATCTTGAATTAGCCATCCTTTTGTGGGAACTGTTAAAAGATCATCAATTCCTAATGAAATAGATGTAGCAGTGGCTTGCTGAAAACCCAGAGTTTTTACTTGATCTAAGATGTGTGATGTATATGCCATTCCGAAGTGATCCAGTAATCCGTTAATAAGTCGTTTCATGGCAGTTCCATCTATTATTTTATTGTGAAAGACCAAATTGACCACTTCTGCCATAAATACCTCTATATTCTGCTGAGTAGGATTGAACAATGGGTTTAAGTCGGTGATTCAAAAACTTCCTTTTATCGATCGTGATTCACGTGGAAGGGGAGGAACTATGATACTAATTGAACCATTGAGACATGAACTTTCATCGGTATCTATAGAATTGCTTAGATTAAGTAACATATGATTAGGTACCCTATGAGCAGGCCTGAGAAAATCCTTGTATGGCCTCTTCGATTTCTCTATAAAGGGAAATATGACCAATCGTAGTTCGAATGTATATACAACGAATTTCTTTTTTTACACTTCTGACTTTTAGATAGTGTTCGTAAATTTCATGATAAGTACCCAAAGATTCATAATGAACTTCGATAGGAGCTTCTCTTGAAGCAATAAAGTGTTGATCTAATCGCCACCGAAGCCACAAAAGACTATCGATATCTAATTTCTTTCGAGAGGGTCCAATTGCATCATAAGAATTAGAAAAAGGGTATTTTTTTGTATATTTAGTATCATGATTATTATCAACTCTTTCATTTTGAGAATTATAGTTTTTAAAATTCCACGGGTTATACCGATTTGCCCAAATAGTTCGGCTATTTCTGATCGTTAATGAATAGAGTCCAATAAGCATATCTTGAGTTGGCACAGAAATGGGATCTCCAATAGCTGGAGACAAGAGATTCATATGAGAAAACATAAGGAAACGAGCCTCCGCTTGAGCCTCCAAAGATAAAGGCGCATGAACAGCCATTTGATCCCCATCAAAATCTGCATTGAATCCCTTACAAACTAATGGGTGTAAACAAATAGCGCGTCCTTCCACTAAAATGGGTTGGAATGCCTGTATGCCTAATCTATGAAGAGTAGGTGCTCTATTCAGCAATATAGGATGCCCTTGCATAATTTCCTGAAGTATTTCCCATATAATGGGTTCTTTGTCCCGAATTTGACTCTTCGCAACTCCTATATTCGAAGCAAGATGTTGTTTAATTAGACCTCGAATTACAAATATCTGGAAAAGCTCTATTGCTATTTCGCGAGGTAATCCACATTGATGTAATGAAAGTGATGGACCTACGATAATAACGGAACGTCCTGAATAATCGACCCGTTTGCCAAGCAAAGTCTCACGAAATCTTCCCTCTTTTCCTTCAATTACACTGGAAAACGACTTATAAATTTTATTGTGACCATCTCTCATTGGTTGTCCACGAATTCCATTATCAAGAAGTGTATCCACGGCTTCTTGTATCAATTTCTCCTGACACATTACTAATTCCCCCGGAGTAGACCTACTTGTTATTAATAGGTCATTAAGAGTATTGTTCCGATAGATAACTCTTCTATATAGTTCATTAATATCCGAACTCATTAGTTTACCTCCATCTATTTGAATGATCGGTCTTAATTCGGGGGGAAGAACTGGTAATAGACACAAAATCATCCATTCTGGTTCGATATTCGTTCGAATAAAATATTTCGCTAATTCCATGCGTCTAACCAAAAAATCCTTTCGTCTTACAACCTTTCGATCTTCCCATTCATTACCTGTGGACCCCTCTTTACCTAATTCTTTCCATTCAACAAATGAATAATCTATAATAATTCGCAAATCCAGATCGGCTAATTGTTCTCGGATAGCTCTTGCTCCAGTAGAGATTTCGCGATTTCGAAATGTATCGAAGCCTTGGGTAGTAAAAAAAAGGGGGATGCTATATTTCCAAGATTGAATTTCATATTCGAATGAACCTCGTAATCGTAAGAAAGTCGGTTTTTTAATTATAGACCTAGCAAAAGAAAAATTGGGATAGGATACTATAAGGATCTCCCCCCCCCCTCAAAACCGGACGTGAAAGTTTCCTCTCATCCGGCTCAAGTAGTTATACCAAATATAGAAAGTGATTCTCGCTTTCAAATTATAAAAAACCTTAAAAATCTACTTCTCACTCAAGTTTCAAGAGAAAAGCATTTCGTTAATTAATTTTTCATTGACTTTTTTTACTTAGTTTACAGTTTCGAACTTATATTTTCTGAATTCTTTATTCAAAAGTACAACATAAATAAAGTGTGAAATTCTTGAGTATGCTACTTCCCTTTGAATCATGAATCCGCTTTGAGTGTCTTCGAATTCAAAAAGGATTTACTTGTTTATATATCGGTCTATTCGATCTTTTAGGTCCCAATATTTTAATTTTACTTCGACGATTATGCTACGATGTCCTTCAAGCCTATACGCGATAGATAGACTTTTATAACCATGACAAATTTGCTTACTCGAACATAAAATAAACATAATTTTTTTTGTGGAATTAACCACTTCCTTTCTTTAAATTATTGAATTATAATATTAAAAATTAAAAAACATAAAGAAGTTTTGTTTTCACGAAGTACAACTGGAGATTCCTATTTATTTGGATTTGTTACGGAATCAACCATAGATCAATCCCCTTTTTTGGAGTATTGAATACTCCAAAATTATGAGCTTTATATTATTTCTCCCCAAAAAGCATGTCAGAATTGGGGCATCCCAAGTGGATTGAGTGGGATGACAGTTTCTCATTTCGAATCTGTAAAATCTGGATTTCGATCAAATCACACATCGCAGTATACTAAACCTTCTAATTCTTTAATAGGTTTATCTAAAAGATTCGCAATATAACTAGGAAGACGTTTCAAATACCACACATGAGTTACTGGGCAAGCCAGTTTTATGTAGCCCATTTGATATCGTCGTGTTCGAGAATCCACAAATTCGACTCCACATTTTTGACAAAATTTTTGGTTTTCTTTTTCATCTTCGATTATTCGAAAATTTCCACAAGCACAAATTCCGCTTTTTATAGGACCAAAGATTCTTTCACAAAATAATCCATCTTTTTCCGGTTTATTAGTTTTATAATGAAAAGTATGTGGTTTTGTCACCTCTCCAACTCTCTCTCCGTTCGATAAGCTTTTATTAGCCCAAGCACTTATTTGTTGAGGAGAAACTGAGCCAACTCGGAGTTGTTGATGTTTATAACGATCGATCATAGAAGAAAAATTAAAATGCATTTCCGATTAAACTTCCTTCCTAATAATCCGGAAGTTCTTTTCAGATACAAGGAAATGATTCAGTTCCAGAGCTAAGGATCGTAGTTCTCGAACGAGTAATCGAAAAGATTCTGGAGCATCCTCAGGATTAGATATTGTTCTTCCAACGATGGTAGTACCAAGTGCCTCCTGCCGAGCTCTAATATGATCCGATTTATAAGTAAGCATCTCTTGTAAAATATGAGCAACCCCCAATCCTTCTAGAGCCCAAACCTCCATTTCTCCTACCCGTTGTCCCCCCCGCTTAGCCCTTCCTCTAAGGGGTTGTTGTGTAACGAGTGCGTAATGTCCGCTGGAACGTCCATGTATTTTATCATCAACTTGATGAATTAATTTAAAAATATAAGGATTTCCTATGATAACAGGTTGTTCAAAAGAATCCCCTGTTCTTCCATCAAGTATTCTACTTTTTCCCGGATACTCGGGTTCAAATACCCATGGATTTACCCTTTGCCTACTAGCTTCATATAATTCAGAAAACACAAGTTTTCTTGAAGCATCTTGTTCATATCTCTCATCAAAAGCTCCTATGCGATAATGTCTATCTATCAGACTTCCTGCTAACCCGAGTGAGCATTCAAATATCTGTCCTACATTCATTCGTGAAGGTACCCCTAACGGGTTGAAGACCATATCAACAGGTCTTCCATCTTGCAAATAAGGCATATCTTGTCTCGGTAAAATTTTAGAAATGATACCTTTATTTCCATGCCTTCCGGCCATTTTATCGCCAACTTTTATTTCGCGTTTCTGTAAAATATATACACAAATTGTTTCTAGATTATAATTAGAACCTCTCTTTCGACAGCCCCATCTCACATCAATAACTCGACCTCTACCACCTGTAGGTAGTTTTAGACAAGTTTCTTTTGAGGTGGAAACTTGAATGCCAAGTATAATGCGTAA